AGCATGTATAAGGGCCGAAATAGGAGTGGGCCCTTCCATTGCATCAGGTAACCATACATGAAGGGGAAATTGTGCAGATTTAGCAATCGCACCGGCAAATAATAGAACAGCGCACAAAGTAACAAATAAAAAATTGACCTCATTATTAGAAATCAGGTTATTGAATATTTGGAATAAATCACGAAATTCGAAACTCCCCGTTATCCAATAAAACCCTAAAATGCCTAATAATAAACCAAAATCACCAACACGATTAGTTACAAATGCTTTTTGACAAGCCTTTGCTGCAACAGGTCGTGTGAACCAAAATCCTATTAATAGATACGAACACATTCCAACTAATTCCCAAAAAATATAAATTTGTATCAAATTTGAACTAGTAACTAATCCCAACATGGAAGTACTGAAAAAACTCATATAAGCAAAAAATCTCAAATATCCGTGATCATGAGACATATAATTATCACTATAAATAAGAACCATAATTCCAACAGTAGTGATTAATATTGACATAATAGAAGTAAGTGGATCAATCAAGTATCCGAATTCTAAAGAAAAATCATTATTGATAATCCAAGACCATACATATTGATAGACAGAACTGCCATTTATTTGCTGAATAGACAGATTCATAGAAAAAACCATGACTATACTTAACAATAAAACGCTCTGAAAAGCCCACATACGACGAAGACTTTTTGTTGCTGTCGGAAAAAGAAGAAGTCCCAACCCTATTAACATAGGAACTGGAAGTGGAAGAAAAGGTATTATCCACGCGTATTGATATGTCTGTTCCATAAAAAAAGTTTTTTATTCTTAATTAATTGTTTCCGATTTACCGGATCTTACTTCTTTCGAAAAAAGTCAATAAAAAATCAAGATATGCACTAACTTATTTTTTTATATTAGTATTTATTCCGAGTCTTTTCAAAATCGTTCAAATATTCAAAAAAGGAAGTTACAATTGGTCAAATGATATGACCAAGTGACATATAAAAACGAATACTTATATGAAAATATAGCAAGGATCAAAATTTAGACTAAAAAGAGTACTTTATCCTGATATGAAATATAGGATTAACTACGGGCATCGGTCTAATGAAATAAAAACTCTTGATTTTAGTTAGTTTATTTCAACTCATTAACTAATTCATTATGGGATTGATTGTTTTCCATTTCAATCAAAACAATTTATTAGTAAAGCTTAGAAGATTATAGATCTAAAATGAACTTTTTATCGAGAAAGGATAAAAACAGATTTCTTACTAGTCTCCTTCAAATTTGAAAATGGAAATTAGGTGTATTTTTTATCAAGTTTGACTAAAAAAAGACTCTATTTATTAGGCAAAAGTTTACAATCCTTTGAGGTATTTTATTACATGTAAATAAAGTATAGAATGAGGAAAATAAGGGTCTTTTAGGTTCTTTATTTATTTTATTAAGTTTGATAAGTTTGATTTAGCAAATTCTAAAGATATCACTTTGAGAGATAAACAACGAGAACTAAAAGTTCCAAACCAAAAATTTTTGGTTTTACGAATAGTGTATGAAATAAAAAATGTTTTATTTCGAGTAATTTTTGATCCAATTTTCACGGATCTTTGACATATCTATATTTCTTTTTTATGAAGAGAAGCTTATTTAGAGAAAAAATAGAGAATGAATAAGAAAAAAGAATTCGTGTTGAACAATAGATGTCTTTCACATCCAACTATAAAAATGAGTAACTTTTAAATGGCAGTTCCAAAAAAACGTACTTCGATATCAAAAAAGCGTATTCGTAAAAATATTTGGAAAAGGAAAGGATATGCGGCGGCGTTAAAAGCTTTGTCATTAGGGAAATCTCTTTCTACGGGGAATTCAAAAAGTTTTTTTGTACGACAAACAAATAAGTCCTAAAATATCGGAATAATCAGAATGGATTTGACTCAAAAAACGGGCTCAGTAATTTGTTAATATCAAAGTTAATATCAAATTAACAATTGGCAGTCCCTATTCTAATCAATATGAAACAGACCCTTCATTTTATAAAAAAAATTCTTCTGTTTTCTGAATTCTAAAAAAAAAATACAAAAATTTTTATTTCTTTTTAATATATTTTCACTCCAATTTTGGTGGTGGGGAGTCTTATTTTCCCCATCGACCTTTACAATAATGAAAAATTTTTATGAAGGCCGGATATAAGATTTTTAGTTCAAATTAATGAAGTGTTGAAACTAATTGATTCCATGTCAAAATTTTTGGATAACTTTCTGACTTCTTAATTTCTTTACTATATGGAATGAATTTTCCATATATTTCCAATTTTCAGCCCAATCAATAAAAGAATTGAATTGTTGCAATATTATGTACAAAAAATGTGTCAATTTGGAGTAATTCAAAGGAGTAATCCAAAATAGACAAGACATATTTGTAATTCATTGATAAAATTGATTTTTGCTTTCAATTTATGAAATCAGATAAACCAGAAATAATGACAATAAAAGTAAAAAATGAAACT